GTTTCTTTCTGGAGCCCTATACGAAGCTTTTCTAGACGTCTTTCCGGAAATTCCTTTATCATTTCGTCCAAGAGAAATAATTCCTCTAATTCTATGAATTTTTCTAGAATAGCCTTTTCTTGAATATCATTCAAAAAGGTTTCGGATTGACTAGTATTCCACCAATTAGTAACCCAGGATTCCAGACTTTTATTAAATGAGAGAGGGATCCACCAGGGCAAAAATACTACAAATACTATAGATGAAAGATATCTAAGGGGAATGGATGCGTTCTTTTTTGTCATTTTTTCATCTGTGAATTGTTAATGAACCCACCTCATTTGTTGATTCTATGCGTCTAATATTTCTATCAAGCATGAGTTCGATTACAAGGTATCGCGCCTATAAATCGAGTCTTTTTTTTTTTAGTTGGGATTCGGCGGTTAGTCCTTGAACCGAGTGTAGCAAACCTACAGAAATCGAAGAAGAATCCACCGCGAATTCTCGCTTCAAATTCAAATTTGAATTTGAAGCAAGAAATAATAAAAAAAAATAGGGTTTCCGGATATCTCAATTGATCAAATATTCGAAGTGATTCCCCCCTTCGATGAATGCCCGAAAGATTCAAATTCAAAAAATAAATATTAGTCGCATTTCGAAATGAAAGAACTTACCTTCTATTAAAAATGAAACTTTCGAATATTTCGCAAAAAAAAATTAGCGGGCTCCCCAGCCCCGTCCCCGAGCATAGTCCAAGGAATATTTGAGAGAATTTTCTGAAGAATATTGTGATGATCAAAAATGAGTGAAAAAAAAAAGACGGAAAAGTCCTCATTTTATGAGATCCAATTCTTTGGTCAGTAGTAAAGACAAAAGAAAGTATAAAAGAAAAGGGTTTCGTTTTAGATTATGGCTGTTCCGTACACGTTTGCTTTGGTCCAACAGGTCGTTCGGAAGAAACTTCAATCAAGTCCGTTTTGCTAAAGAAAAATGGATTCGTGGGGGTTTCCTCCTGCTAAGAAAGCGTTTATTCTTCAGTTCATTTTTCAAAATCCTTCAATTGGTACACGCAAGAAATAGGCCAATTCCGCAGCCTTTTGCTCAATTTCTCGCGGAGTCAAATTCTCATCAGTACGATTCAAGGGAATGGCCCCCAAGCCTCTGCTTTCTATATAAAGGACACGACGAGCATAAATACCCTCTTTAACTTCTATTCTGATGGACTGAATATCTTTCATAAGGAATCGTAGAAAGATGCGGCGATTTTTTCCAGGAAATCCCCAACGAAAAATACACACTATTCCCTCTTTTGTATCAAATCGATCATAACCGCTACCTACATTCCATATAATTGTGCACCACAAATAGGAACTAATAAAGAGACCCGCGATCCCGTAGAAAGACATCACGATCCCTTGTGGAAAAAAATTGATTTGCTGCGACGGAAATAAAGATAGCAAATTCCTATCAAGATAACTAGAAATTCCAACCACTAAGAATCCTAATGAGCCTAAAAAAAGGATAAAGGCCCAGAAGAAATTGCCTGGTTTGCGAGAGCCCGCTATAAATTCTACCCATATATATTCTGATCGCCAACTCATACATACTAGCTCCAGTTGCATTTTATTGGAATTGGGGAAATAACCAAAACCAAATCCATTTTAGTTTACTTTTTGTATTTCCGAAGTAACTCTCATCAACTAGTACTATTTGGACGTGAGCTCTTAGCAATAATTCATCGAATTGGTGAGGTAGAATAAAATAAGAGTATCCCCTTCATATAAGTCCCTGTAGATTGGTACCATTGACTTTCATTGCAGACATGAGTTCGGATCACAGCCTCTTGTTCAAAATAGATAGAATTTATGTACCTATATATCATGTTTACACATGCATAAGAGCTCTTCGTTTATGTTCGGGGAAAGCCGCCTCTTAGTCTTATACACTATTCTACTAAATGGATATCCGTCATCGCTAAGTCTTGAAAAAAACTAGACGAGATTTGACCTTGATCCGATCGGATTTACAAAATCTTATTTTTTTCAAGATAAAGAAATAACGAAGCCATTGCCATTGCCGGAAATACTAGGCCCACTAAAGGCACAAAAATAGAGGGAAAGCTGTTGAGAATTGTCATAGAAAGGGTACCTCGATTTAATATTTGTACCTGTTATTGGTATAAGGATATCCTATAATAATTAGAATTCATATTCTAATTATTATCATATTCTAATTCGTATATAAATGTATATTAAGTATACTTATATAATTGTATATAAGTATACTAAGTATACTAAATGAGTATATATACTAAGCGCAAGGAATGTAGAACTAAATAAACGGGCCTATGCATCTTTCTACATGAAATATATGTATGATAATCCATTATTATTACTTATTTTTATTCTTCTCTTGTTTTTAGCTTCGGATTTCTTTTTTAATATCTAATTTTGTTAATACAAAATTAGATATTAAAAAAGAAAAGAATTTCTTACAAATTCCCTAGGGATTCGTTAGAATG